CCTCGGATCGTTGGTGAGGAACATTATGAAACTGCGCAAAGAGTTAAGCAAACTTTACAACGTTACAAAGAACTTCAGGACATTATAGCTATCCTTGGGTTGGACGAATTATCCGAAGAGGATCGTTTAACCGTAGCAAGAGCACGAAAAATTGAGCGTTTCTTATCACAACCCTTCTTCGTAGCAGAAGTTTTTACCGGTTCTCCAGGAAAATATGTTGGTCTAACAGAAACAATTAGGGGGTTTCAACTGATACTTTCCGGAGAATTAGATGGTCTTCCGGAACAGGCCTTTTATTTGGTAGGTAATATTGATGAAGCTACCGCGAAGGCTATGAACTTAGATGTGGAGAGCAAATTGAAGAAATGACCTTAAATCTATGTGTATTGACTCCTAATCGAATTGTTTGGGATTCAGAAGTGAAAGAAATCATTTTATCGACTAATAGTGGCCAAATTGGTGTATTACCAAATCACGCACCTATTGCCACGGCTGTAGATATAGGTATTTTGAGAATACGTCTTAACGACCAATGGTTAACAATAGCTCTAATGGGCGGTTTCGCTAGAATAGGCAATAATGAAATAACCATTTTAGTAAATGATGCAGAGAGGGGTAGTGACATTGATCCGCAAGAAGCTCAACAAACTCTTGAAATAGCTGAAGCTAGCTTGAGTAGCGCTGAAGGAAAGAGACAAACAATTGAGGCAAATTTAGCTCTCAGACGAGCTAGGACGCGAGTAGAGGCTATCAATGCAATTTCATAACGAGTTGTTGGTGCGTCCGAATAAAAAAAATAAGTTCTGTTTATTTATACAACATATTTGGATTCTGCCGATTGAATCCAATCAAGTGTAATCAGATTTTGATGCAATGAAAAAAAAATGAAATTTCAATAATGAAATAAATAAAAAATAGAATAAATACGAGTAGTGGGGTATGTAAAAGATACAAAATAAATAAAAAAATAAGGTGGGTAGAAATACTTATTAGATACCATTGACTGCGGTCTCTAATAAGTTCTACCTACTATTGGATTTGAACCAATGACTCCTGCCGTATGAAAGCAATACTCTAACCACTGGGTTAAGTAGGTCATTTATCATCATAAAGAGAAACAAAAAGAACCCGCCACACCCATAGATTATAGATGGAATCTTACTTCTAAGCAATACCCATCCTTGGCAGGAAACCGATCAGAGAGCTATCATGTCGGATCATGCAATATTCACCTTGACAAGAAATTCTATACATGATAAAATATTTATCACAAACACAAGAACACAAGGGCTGTAGCTCAGTTAGGTAGAGCACCTCGTTTACACGCGCGCCAATGCTTTTTCAGAGGAGTCCATCATGCAATCAACCGAATTTATCTTAGTAAAAAGTAGATGTCTTACTCTGTGGATTCGAGGGAACAAGAGAACAATAGCCTGACAAATAGTTGGTTGGTCTAATTGAGGTGCCAATTTCGGTGCCAAAAAGAACCCATCATTGATTTTATAATTGATAAGGTGAATACCCAGCCCATTCAATGCTAGGCATAATGAGGATAAGGACCTCAAAAAAATCTCTTTTCGTCCTATGAACTTGAAGGTGTATGAAGTTTCATATTTGACGCTTTGGGCAGAGCGATAGAGACTCCATTTAACTTAGGTTGATCTAGGCCGAAGGCAGACCTACGTCAAGATAACTCTTTTTTTGAAACACTTTGGTATTGCTACTGAATAAAAAATCAGAGCACGCGGAGCCGTCTCATTATCTTTCTGTTAAGAAAAAAGATGGCGGACTCGCTGATATTTATATCAGTTGATGAAAGAGCCCAATGCAAAAAAAATGCATGTTGGGTCTTTGAAACAGTTCGAATCATTTCGATAATAATAAGTTTGATCTGTTTTACCGAGAAGGTCTACGGTTCGAGTCCGTATAGCCCTAATTTTTTTTTTTCATTTAATTATAAATGGTATGGTAATGAAAAAAAAAATGATTTGTATTTTTGATTTGTATTTTGTACTATAGTATAGAGTATAGTTTTTTATTTCCTCATTATTATTTTATTTGATTTGTTGTTTGTATCTGGCCGGTTGGTTGCTCCGTTGAAATGGAATCATTCCCACATTCTCGCTCACGGGGATCATCCGGAACCTGAAACTAAAAAAAATGCATTTCAATGGAGCCAATCGGCATTTTAAAAATTTTTGGATAAACAAACCCATTCTTTTTCATTCATTTTCGTGGGTGAATTACATACATACACATTTTTCCTCTTTTACTACCCATGATCAAAGAGTTGGGGAGGGGATACTCCCTTTCTTTGGTATACCTAAAGAAAGGTAAATTTTTTAAGTAAAAATCGTGACATGAGCCCGGTTAATATACTCAAACAAAATTGCTCATCATTCAAAATTCCAAATTAGAATTCTACCGATGCTTACTTTATTCAAGAAGATTGGGGATCCATTTGAACTTAGAAGAGTTAGGAATCCCCCGACTTATCGAC